CCATTCTATTTCTATTTAGGATTAGGGTAGGGATAGGTGGAATCTGGCCTGCTTTTGGCATATCTATCCTATCCCTATTGGGGATTCGGGTACCCCTATTCACTTCTTTAGGCTTCTATTGAATCGAGAAATAGGTGGGATTGTATATCTTTTGATATAGATGATTGCACATCTTTCTAGATATAAGGTATCCTCCGGATAATGTAAATCGAAGCAATTTTATGTCTGACCGAGGCCTATATGACCGATCGATAGACCCCGCTTTTGTCATATATTCCCTATATCAGATTAGATAGATATCATATTCATGGAAGAAGATCCACTTTCAAGATGCCTTGATGGTGAAATGGTAGACACGCGCGACTCAAAATCTCGTGCTAAACAGCGTGGAGGTTCGAGTCCTCTTCAAGGCATAGTATTGAATTGCTCATTCAACGAGCAATTCAATAACGTATTTCGGGTCTAATCAATATTGATATACCGAGTACCTTAATCTCTTCCCTTTTCTTTGCATGGCCACGTCTCTTTACGACTAAGGAATGCGAAACCTTTCTCCAAATTTTCTTCCTGAATCCAACTTTCAGTTCATACGAGAAAAGCCGTTTCTTTCTCCACAATGCCTTTGCCTTTTGATCTAAAATAATAATAGTCTTCTGTTAAAGTTAAATAGGAACAGATTTGCTAAATACTGATAACTCTCGAATAGAGCCTTAGAACGGAAAGATGCTTTAGGATCCCAAACGACTTGGCCTAGTCAAACGAGGATTCGTTCTTTGGAATTGGAAATCGTATCTCGTGTCCTATACTCTATCATTGCGTAAGCCAAGGCACCAGACACCACGTAAAGAGGCCATGCCCCTATTCCCCATTATACTCGGGAACAGGGCATAAACCCTCTTCGTACCGCCTTTCCAAATATTGGACATAGCTCGTAACGATTTTCCTCTTCTAGTGTTTTGGGTCCTCCAGGACGCCTCGAAACGACGGTTTTCCAAAAGTATATGGTATCCCCGAGCAAATACTTTTCGAGCGCTTCCACCTCTTCCGGGCCCTTCTCGAGCCCTTGAAGGTGCTTAGAAAGCAAGCAGTAGCTTTGCTTTCCTAAGCATTTGGCTTGCGCAATTTTCCGCGCGATTCCTAAGCTCCAGAAATCCTTCTTCTTGCTCCTTTAGGAGTTCGATCACTCGAGGGTCCTTGAGGCCCAATTGGACCTTAAGCGTTTGGGCTAAGAAAAATCCATGGGTTGCTCTATCCCTAAACAAAATGCTTAGGAAAAGGCAACGAGCTGCCTTATCCCCCAAACCCCCTCGGGGCTCGCGCGGGTTGTATTGGTTCGCCCTCTTCCTTTTTTTTTGCATAACATGAAAATTCAAATAGCCAGTTATACTTATCAATAGACAAAGGACGAGAAGTAGGAAACCAGGACAATACAAGTCCGTTTTTCCTTTCCATATTGATTCGACTCGAAATTGGAACCATTCTTCACTTACCCCCTCGAAATAGAAAGATTAGATTGGAATTGGAATTTGCTTATATACGATAATATGATGATTTGATGATTCCTCTTAAGCATCCATGGCTGAGTGGTTAAAGCGCCCAACTCATAATTGGCAAACTCGTAGGTTCAATTCCTACTGGATGCACGCCAATGGGAACCTTTAATAAGTCAATATTATGATTCCTCTTAAGCATCCATGGCTGGGTGGTTAAAGCGCCCAACATTGCTATATTATACCATACCATAAGATATGGGTAGTAAGAACTTGAATTCTTATCAATACCGGAACTCATAAGGAAGAAACGGGATTTATGGATGGAATCAAATATGCAGTATTTACAGAAAAGAGTATTCGGTTATTGGGAATAATCAATCTACTTCTAATGTCGAATCACGATCAACATAGGACAGAAATAAAGCATTGGGTCGAGCTTTTCTTTGGTGTAAAGATAATAGCCATGAAGAGCCGCCGACTACCCCGAAAGAGTACAAGAATGGGGTCTATTATGGGACATACAATGCATTACAGACGTATGATTATTACACTTCAACCGGGTTATTCTATTCTACTACCTCTTATTATAGAGAAAAGAACTTAAAGCAAAATACTTAATAACACGGCGATCAATTTATACAAAACTTCTATTCCGAGCACGCGCAAAGGAATCGTAAACAGTCAAGCGAAATCCAATCCGCGAAATAATTTGATCTATGGACAGCGTCGTTGTGGTAAAGGCCGTAATGCCAGAGGAATCATTACTGCAAGGCATAGGGGGGGGGGTCATAAGCGCCTATACCGTAAAATTGATTTTCGACGAAATCACAAGGGCGTATCTGGCAGAATCGTAACCATAGAATACGACCCTAATCGAAATGCATACATTTGTCTCATATACTATGGGGATGGTGAGAAGAGATATATTTTACATCCCAGAGGGGCTCTAATTGGGGATACCATTGTTTCTGGTACAGCAGTTCCTATTGCAATGGGAAATGCCCTACCTTTGAGTGCGGTTTGAACTATTGATTTACGTAATTGGAAGTAACCAATTAGGTTTACGACGAAACCTAGAAATTGATCACCGATCCTACCTCTACTGGATAGACCTCAACAGAAAACTGTTGAGTAACGGCAGCAAGTGATTGAGTTCAGTAGTTCCTCATAGAAGATTATTGACTCTAGAGATATGGTAATATGGAGAAGACAAGATTGTTTGAAGCACGCATAGAACCGGAAGCGCCCCTTGTTTCAAAAAGAGGAGGATGGATTATTCACATTTAATTTGATGGTCAGAGACGAATTGAAAGCTAAGCAGTGGTAATTAAGATTAAGATGCTCCCGGAGAAAAATAGAGATGTCTCCTACGTTACCCATAATATGTGGAAATATCGACGTAATTTCATAGAGTCATTCGGTCTGAATGCTACATGAAAAACATAAGCCAGATGATGGAGCGGGGACACCTAGGATGTAGAAGATCATAAGGTCAGTGATTCGGCAGATTTCGATTCCTATATATTCACTCATATGGTATTTCATCATGCGATTCATATAAGATTCATCTGCTAGATATCATCATATACATCTAGAAAGCCGTATGCTTTGGAAGAAGCTTGTACAGTTTGGGAAGGGGTTTTTTAAAGAAAAAAGAAGAATCCACTTCAACCCATATGCCCTTAGGTACTGCCATACATAACATAGAAATAACACATGGAAGGGGTGGACAATTAGCTAGGGCAGCGGGTGCTGTAGCGAAACTTATTGCAAAAGAGGGTAAATCGGCCACATTAAGATTACCATCTGGGGAGGTTCGTTTGATATCCCAAAACTGTTTAGCTACAGTCGGACAAGTGGGTAATGTTGGGGTGCACCTAAACAGTTTGGGTAGAGCCGGGTCTAAGTCTTGGTTAGGTAAGCGCCCTGTAGTCAGAGGAGTAGTTATGAACCCTGTGGACCATCCCCATGGGGGCGGTGAAGGAAGAGCCCCGATTGGTAGAAAAAAACCCACAACCCCCTGGGGTTATCCCGCGCTTGGAAGACGAAGTAGGAAAAGGAAAAAATATAGTGATAGTTTGATTCTTCGTCGCCGTAAGTAAATAGGAATATACAAAATCGAATCTTTGGAATTGGAAATAATGGGATGGGCGAACGACGGGAATTGAACCCGCGATGGTGGATTCACAATCCACTGCCTTAATCCATTTGGCTACATCCGCCCCCTCTCTACTCTAGTTAAGGGATTTTCTCTTTTTTCGATTCACTATTATTGTATTTGTTCTGACTTCCGTACTTAGATCGAGATAGTATGCCAACCTTTCTAATGTAAAAAAAGGAGTAATCAGCTGTGAGACGTTTACAAAAAAGAAAGCCTTTTGTAAAAAAAAAGCCTTTTGTCAAAAAAGAAAATCCTTTTGTAGCTAATCATTTAGCCAGAAAGATTGAAAAACTAAACATAAGGAAGGAAAAAGAAACAATAGTAACTTGGTCTCGTGCATCCACCATTACACTCTCAATGATTGGCCATACAATCGCTATTCATAATGGAAAAGAGCATTTACCTATTTATATAACCGATTATATGGTAGGTCACAAATTGGGGGAATTCATGCCTACTCTAACTTACACTAAATATCAAGAAAAAGACGATAATCAATCTCGTCGTTAAGTTCGTTAATGACTATTGTGAATACGAATACGAAATAGTATAGAAATCAAAGAGAACAAAAAATACCCAATATCTTGTTGCTAAAATAGAAAACAAGATAT